TTTTGTATCGTTTTGGCGGCATGGCCGAGTGGTAAGGCGGGGGACTGCAAATCCTTTTTCCCCAGTTCAAATCCGGGTGTCGCCTGATTAACAAAAGACTCGGAATCTCTTACCCTCCTAATAGAACTCACTAAATTCTTGCCCGGCAGAAGCAGAGGTAAGGAGCGAGGACTGTCGATACTGGATTTTAAGAATCAGGGGAGGGGGTTCTATAAAAGACTTTCAATTATTTCTTCAAAAATCCAGGTGTGGCCCAAACCGGTATCATACCAATACAATATGAATAAAGAAATACTCACTTATTACTGATGCGCTCAGGCTATTGATTTGATTTATCAATCGAATCAAATCTATAGTAAGATTCAATTGTGAGATTCAGAACTACGAAAGTCGGGGACCGTAAATCCGTGTATACAAAGGAAGGTTCCTAAGGGACTGTAAATCCTTGCTCCTAGGATCCAAGTAGGTATTATAAGAAGGACTCTAAATACTTCCTAATTACCTCACCCTACTGGTGTTTACTGACTGAGTCTTGAATTAGATTGGGTAGACTGATGGAGAATCAAATTAGGAGTTGTGGAAAGAACTGAAGATACTTTGTATCCAGACAAACTTACGAGAGTCTCTGAGTGCTCAGGTTTTCAATTTTCAATTAATATTAATATTGTATGGGTGATTGCCTTTTATTTTTATAGAATATTTATAGAATAAAAGTAGAAAAAAAAAAATTATTTCTTTTGGGTAACCCTGCCAAAAATGTAATAGGGCGTCTTCCAATTGTTTCACAGAAGTAGAGACAGTAAGGCTTAGATGGGAGATAGGGATATGTGATAGATAGTTATCTATCTTGATGGTATATTTTTTTTTTTCTACTTTTGTTTATGAAAGGCAACAAAACAAACAATAGGCCTTACTATTCCTACATGTTCCATTAGTAACATCCCCTTGAGACTCCCAAGGAGGTAACTACGTATCTTGCTTGTACTTAGTGCTTCCCGATTCCACCAGAAATCATATAGGGACTTGTTACGAGTGTATTCATTGGGTTGGTTCATCAATAACGTTAGGTCACAATCCCATTTTGACTCTGCACCATTGATTCCACTATTATTAGTGATCAATAATGGAATAATTCCTTTATATTCATAGAGATAGGGGACACAATTCACATGGATATAGTAAGTCTCGCTTGGGCTGCTTTAATGGTAGTCTTTACATTTTCCCTCTCACTCGTAGTATGGGGAAGAAGTGGACTCTAGGGGTACTACTAATTGAGTAATCGAATTGTATCAATTGTTTAATAGATCGTTCTGCAAAGCGTTTTAAAATCAAAATATCTCCACTTCATAAATTCTATTGGAATCCTAAGAACCTTTTGATCAAACAAATATTTCAACGACTGGATTCCCAATGGGAAATTTTTCCAACCGAATTCTTGCTAAATATTCTATTTTGAGGAACCGGCTCTTACTAGAATTATGCATATTACAATGAGGAGCAGCCAACCCCTATTTTTTTTTGATTTGTTTCCCTCTTCTCTTTGCTGTTCAAAGAAGAAGCCATTCTTCTATTACGTAGATATGTACTTTCTACCGAGGCGACATAGACATAGTCGTTGTCCAAAGAAAAGAGGTATTACGAATAACATAATAAAATCTTGCGGGTATGCGTACTTACCGTTTTGTTTTATACTCCTAGGAATCTTATTTATGCTTTATTGACTCGCCTCATGTCATGGTTCAAGCATGAAAAATCGGTGGGGTCTACCACATCCTTTTCAAAATCCGAAGAAGTTACTATAGAACTCTTTGGATCATCTGTTAACGGATCAATCAATTACTTCTTCGTAATGCTAAAAAAAAGGGCTTGGTTTTCTTTTATAGAATATATGCCTATGCCCATACTATTCTTCCTCCATTGATTCTTTCGATGGATCCGGAGATTCATATTGAAAATAATTAGAAACCCAGGAATTAGAAGAGTTGACGTTCGATTATTTCAGATTGATCGGGATCAATACAAATTGATGTAGCAAAGAAATAGAATTGGAGTGCTATTTACATGTACATATATATATGATATGTAGGTATATATTGTGGATTGATTTATATCAAGCCCATATCTTTCTACAATAATAGATAGTGTGGTAGAAAGAACTATATGAACCTTTCTACCATACTATCTCATATACTGCTGACTCCAACCCGATCATTTCATTTAAGACTTGGAATTTGAATCCCTTTCTTCAATCGTTGATTAAGAACTAATAAGTCAAGTTTCATTCAAATTAATCACTTTGACTAACTGTTTTTACGTAGATGATAAGTAAAAAAGCAGTAGGAACTAGAATGAACAGCGCAGTAGCAATAAATGCGAGAATATTGACTTCCATAATCTCATCGTTTTTTTGCTTCGCAATAACTCGGGATCTAATCCCATAGAGATGATAAGTCTTTCTCCTGTAAATTCAATGGCATGGATTGCATCCTGATGATACTGA